TTGGGAAGATCAAACCAAGCGAGCATCACAGTAGTAGTGTTAAGGCCGTAAGTCAGGGGGCGGCTATAACATAAGGCTATTACTTTCACACCTCTCTATAGATATAGATAGAGAGATCCGCTGCGTGAGCAACCCGACCGTGCCTTACATGTGCTCTACAGGCCGCACTCAATCTTTTTTCCCAACGAGCCTATTTTTCTTTTGATTTGGAAGACGGGCATCTCTTTCGGTTCGAAAGGCGTGGTTTTCAGTATGTCTCCAGATAGGGCCCTACTAGTCCGGCTAGCTAGTGAGCGGTTCTCTCGGGCGGGCATCTCCCGCAACGCAAGCACCATTGTTCGCCACCACCCGAAAAGCAAAAGATTCAAGAGTCCAGCCTTAAAATACAAGCATAGAAAGTGGTCTAATGCCAAGGCCGACGACGGAAGCTCGGGACGGAGCCGTATGAGACGGAAGTCTCACGTACGGTTCTCTGAGAAGGGAGTGGCTACCTACTGGAGCTTCGACCAACCACCGCCGGTCAATTCCGCTTTGGAGCCACCCCTTACTCTACCATTATTATAGGAGTTTGGGGTTCGAGACAAAGAAAGATCAAGGCAGCATATCAGTTTTTCCTTTATACTTTACTTGGATCTGTTTTTATGCTATTAGCTATTCTGTTGATTCTTCTCCAAACAGGAACAACCGATTTACAAATTTCATTAACGACAGAATTTAGTGAGCGGCGCCAAATCTTTCTATGGATTGCTTTTTTCGCCTCTTTTGCCGTTAAAGTGCCTATGGTACCAGTTCATATTTGGTTACCCGAAGCTCATGTAGAGGCACCTACGGCAGGATCCGTCATATTGGCAGGAATTCTTTTAAAATTGGGAACCTACGGGTTTTTAAGATTTTCAATACCCATGTTTCCCGAAGCGACACTTTGTTCCACTCCTTTCATTTATACTTCAAGCGCGATTGCTATAATATATACTTCCTCGACCACTTTAAGACAGATCGATCTTAAGAAGATCATTGCTTACTCCTCAGTAGCTCATATGAATTTGGTGACTATTGGTATGTTTAGTCGGGCGGCGGCCGTTAGGTCACCTATTTTGAGTTATGGACACACAAGGCCAAAACATGTGTGCCGGGCGTGCGACCCATCAACCTACTAGCAATGGGGGAGAAAACATAGCATGTCGCAAAAAAAGTTTGATTCGAGACGTCAGCAAAACACTGCCGTCTGTTCCAAAAACAAAAGCCCCTTAGCACCCCGGGACGGGAGTGGGGGGCGGCCCTACGCGCAGGCAACAGCAGCACCGGCTCTACGAAGTAAGAATGTAATCTTTCTGTTGGCTTTTTCCCAATTCATTTGTGAATAAGAATTGAAGGGCGTGAAGCGAGTGCTTCTAGCTGCTTCGCCTGCTTCTTATTATGGCGGCTATGTTTTCGTGGCGGAAATGAACGAAAAGCGATATGAACGTGCTATTTTCAAATCGATTGATAGATAGCCTGATCTGTTCTGATAGATCGAAAGAGAAAGAGAGGGAATCTATCAAGAATAAGGGTCGATGTAATTGACTATTTATATCTATTGATGAGACAACTATCTATTCTTGATCTATCAGAAAGAAATCGATATGTATCTGATGGAGTCTACATCGTACGTAGAGCGCCCGAGCGCTTTTTAGGCCAGCTCAGTTCTCTTATCCATTGGTCCAATGCACTGGGCTCATCTCATGGAGGGAAAAGCAAGTTTGTCTTGTTTGCCGCCTGACCCTTATCTCCCCGGTATCGTCCCACACAGAAAGAAAGAGCGCGGAGCCCCGGCCCGACCTGCAGGTCCGCTAACGTAAAGCGAGGAGTTGAGCCTGAACTGGCAAACCGAAGTCACTTTCGGAACCATACTTCCTACAGCTAACATGTGTCCAGTCCCGCGGGAACGCGCAGCGCAAAGGAACGTGAGCTGCTATACCGAATCCCCCGCTGGCCATCGGGGACCGAGTGGTAAGGCCATGATCCGCAGGGTCAAATAGAACTCATTCTTCCATTGGGGACAGGTGCACGAACGACAACTCCAAACGTCACACATCCGCCGCCTACCTACCGTTTAGGTGACACCAGCGATATCCAGCTAAGGTAAGGAACTTCGTGTCGCGGCTCCTCCACTCCGCTGTGGTCTCATGAACTGAACTTCGTTGCCTTCCCGCCCGCAAAGCGAATAGACGCTGTGCCGTGGGTAAGTTTTGGGGCGGGGAGCCGCAGAGAGACCAGAAGAATGATTCATTTTGATCGACGAGCTTTTTTCAGCCCAAAAACTAAGAATCAATGGAATGTTTGTCTATCCATGAACATCTATTCTATCTGTATATCTAGGTCTATACATATACAAGTTTTTTATGGCATGATATGATCGCCTAGCCGTAGCCGCATATCAGCTGCGCTCAATATGCGGGACGGGATTTCTGTTGGATCAGATCTTTTGGACCTAGCGAAAAGGACTCTAAGCCTTCAGGCAAGCAAGCGCAAGAGAAGCAAGCAAAGTAGAAGTAGAAGCTTTGCCAGAAGCAAGACGAGGAAGCAGAGCTGTCTACGAAGCGGTAGCTTCCCCCGACCGACTAAAATACAACAGTCGCGACCTACTTTGATTCAAAAGAAAGGAAAGGCGAAGGGTTTGGCAACAAGCAAACGGCTTTCTATCATAGTTGCAATGGAGGGTTCCAAACTTTAATTAAGTACCAAAGGCTGCTTTCGACTGGTTTCATAAGGGGGCTGTTCACTACAAGCTATCAGCGCTCAGCGCTGTCTTAGATTGAGGGTCGACTTATCTTATTGCCGTTCAATCTCTAAGTCGGGTTTCCGCTGAGAACGGAATAATGTTCGTGTCCAAAGGAAAGCCCTAGCTTTTAGAGTTCGCCGCTTTTCCCAGGCCGGAGAAGGGCTTATACTGCTCGCCTTTGTTTGATATGTTCATTCAGTACCAATACAAACTAAAACTACACCAAAATAGAAGGGCCACTATAGAAGGTAGAAGTAGCTAGCCTATAGTAGTCGGCCTAACCAAAGCGTCACGACAACATAAAATTAGCCTTATGAATGGAATCTTAAGTAGGGTTCCAAACCTACCAATCAAAGAGGCTGAGAGTAAGCGTAAGCTCTTCGAGCTTCCCTTCATTTGCTTCGCGGGAGCCGCACATAGCTGGAAGTCAGAGGGCCCATACTACCTGCCTAACCCCTCGCTCCGAGGGACCGTAGATCGGAAAGCGCCTTCTAAACCACCCCATTCATCCAAAAGAGAAGGGAAGGGGCCTATGTATTTGCATGACCCCTGCAGATTTAACCCTATCTACACCCGGAGCCACTCCCCTAGCGGTCCTGCCACCACGTCGCAGAACGGGAGCTCGTGTGGAACCTTTTATTTCTGGCGTAACGGCGGTAAAATATTACGGCCGCCTAACATAGGGGCCGGAGGTACGGTAAACTGGGCCAAAATATGACACCCGAAGGGCCCGGCACGCACAATCCTATCCTATCCGAGTCCGAGTTTACCCCTTGCACTTCGGACAGCCGCCCATAGTAGCATCATAAGGAGGACCCCCTTTCGAGGCCGCTAAGGAAAGAGTACGGTACATAGGAAGTTGGTCTTTCTCAACGTGGTGTATAGCACGAAAAACCTTTCGATACAAGATAGGGCCGTTCACATGAAAGAACAAATTTTCCTTTCTTCTCTTATTTATCTTTCCCGAGGGGGAAAGATAAAGAGGGTCTTATGGGGGAGGGGAAAGGCTTGGGCCTACCTATCCCGATAGGACCCCATAAAAAAACGGGAGCTGTTGAGAGGTTCCATATTGCCGAGACGAAGGGCAGCACTTCTGTACGTGATCGTAGTATGTCACATCGTCTCGTCCCCGCTGCATCGAAGAGTACCTATGCACTATGTTCCGGTTCACTGATAAGAAAGATAGATTTGGGGTGGGGGTCTACGATGCGATACTCAAGTATGACCCGGGGAGATAATGCTAACTATGGGTAGAAAGCAGGAACCATTTTGTAATAAATTTCGGGGGGGTTACAGATCTCTTATACTACCATCGATCGACAGAGCGGAACGACCAGAAAAATAAGTTAAGTTAGAAAGCCGTATGATAGGTGGTAACTATCTTGTACGGTTCGGAGGGTAATCGGCGTATTCCGATCAGTGGGGGGATCTTTGGCTCTATCGAACATACAGGGAATTGGAGGTAGCATTCTACCGATGTCAAGTCATGGACTGGTTTCTTCAGCCCTTTTTCTATGTGTTGGTGTTCTATATGACCGACATAAGACTCGACTTGTTAGATATTACGGAGGTTCAGTGAGCACCATGCCGAATCTCCCTACCATTTTTTTCTCTTTCACTTTGGCTAATATGAGTTCACCTGGTACTAGCAGCTTTATCGGGGAATTTCTCATCTTAGTAGGGGCTTTCCAAAGAAATAGCTTAGTAGCCACATTAGCAGCGCTTGGGATGATTTTAGGCGCGGCCTATTCTCTTTGGCTATATAATCGTGCGGTTTCTGGGAATTTAAAACCCGATTTCCTCCATAAATTCTCCGATCCAAATGGCAGAGAAGTTTCTATATTTATACCTTTTTTTGTTGGAGGGGCGACCGTCCGTTAAACTACCAAAGAAATAAGGGTAAACCAATGTGATCATGACATTGTAGGTGCTTGCAATGGGACGGATGCGACTTCCCTCAGTTGGTTTGGGTGGCATAGCCCGTTGCAGAAGTCCCCCCTTTCTTTTCCATTTCTTTAGTCTTTAGGGAGCTACTTTACTAAACTAAAAAAAGGCTCGCGCTAGGCGCGTACCTTTTTTGGCTGAGCCCTATCGTATCTTGCTGGGTGAGACCGATAGAAAGAAAGGACGGGGGGCAGGTACTTCTCGACCCTGTCTCCGAGGGACAGTTGAACGAGCGACTCATGAATGCTGCCGGGTCAGACGAGCCAATAACTCTCACGCGTTCGGTCTGTTTTTTGAGCAAGAATCACAGCCTTACCTTATCTTCACCATGATACGGACTCCAAGTTCTTATGGCAGAGCACGAGGATATATGAAATATATAATGATGATGAGAATGGAAACCAGAAGCACGACTGGGGTCTTCGTGGTCCAAGATAATCAAACCATCAATAACAGTAACGTAAGCATGAGACTTTTTGGTAGTACCGGTGAACCAGATGGTCGCGGCGATGAAATCTGGGACGGAGGACTTGTAGTATCTCTCTAGATCTGGCAAAAGCGAAAGAACCCCTAACATAATTCGAATGGATGCTAACCTCTTTTTTTTATTGATTCAATACAATAGGGGAAAAGATCGTACAGTTCCCTACCGATACAAACTCTCAACGGATCCTCCGCGCGCTGGGCATACCTCTTCCCGTGTCTTTCTCGTGGCGGGAACAGAACAACAGAGAAAGACCCAGCCGACCGGCCCAGGGCTCGAGGGCGAGCTTTATTTATTTAAGAGAGAATGGGGACGAAAGGTTTCCGTTTCCGTTCTTGGTTTGGGGGCTTTCGGGCCCCGATCGATCTTTTTCGTAGTTGAGAAAGGGGGAAAGGGGTCTAAATCAATGGACATTAATGAACCATCATTGATGGACGTTGCACATGACACGATCAATTCGACTCAAGGTCCGGCGCTAATAGAAGTTGCTTACTTTCCTAGTAGCGAAGGAAAAGGGCAGGGCTTTTTTCGTATTAATAGTGGGCGGGTCTCATGAGATTATGCCGGCCAAACGAAGGTCGAAGGACCATTCAATTCATTAAGGGGCATAGCGGCGCCTTCGCCTAACGCCCGGACCTAGCAGCAGACGGGCGGGCCGTGCCTTAATTATTCAGACCGGACCAGACTCTTCTGTCTTTGAGCTGCTCCCACGCACGCAGACCGGAAAATCTCACTTGGTCCTGGACTGGACAAGTACGTAGAGAGCGAGTGGACGAAACGAGTATACAAATGAAGTGGGACCGTGGAGGGCGTCTCAATCGATCTTTTCTAGGATTCCTTATCACGCCACACATGGAGATCTTTCCATTGATAGATAAAAGACCTTGAACAAATTCTTAAAGGTTAGGTTACTACCTGCTTCTACGGAAGAGGTTTACTTTGTACCGCCCGGAGGTCATATAGATCGAAATCCGGAGCAATAAGAACGAAAGGGTTGGTGTGGCCACAGCTATGACTACTGGCGCTTCAAAACAAAAGAAAGGCTTAGATTCTAAGGGCGCTACTGAAAGCCTTTTTTTAGGTCGGGAGGTGTAAGCCTCGAATTTGGTACTTCGATAGGGCGAGCAGCCCTTAAACCAAAAAAAGGTTTTGTTGTTCCCCTATTTATTTTAAGCATTTCAGTCTCTATTTGGCCCGCTTCAAACAAAATGAGAAAAAAGGGTCGGTCAATAGCATAGCTCTTTCTTTCCCCGGTCTCCTTTCGAAGGAGAGGCCCTCGTATTCCTAATCCGGTAGGGCCGGACGGCTTTGTTTGCCCCAGCTTGGCGAATCGCATCCCCCGCACAACGACATTGTTTGTGCGCCCCTTACCCGCTTAGTCTTTCAACGGCTGGGAAGGCAGTGGTAGAAGCGAAGCCTATCGCCACGCCGACCATCAAATAGGATATTGGGCTCCTTCTCAAAGATTTGATGGGCCCACCCAAGAGTGCTTATGTCATAGGGGAACTCATGGCTGGAAACAATCCTTATGGTTTGTTTTGATATCCGGTAGGAATAATAAAAAGAAAAGTCCAGGTTGGTTGGTGAGCCTAGTGATAGGAGACTATCTAGCTTGGTTCGGAGAGCACTTGTTGGGTTAAAGATTATATTGTTGCTAAATCTTACGGCCTAAATGCTGAACTATTGACTCTACTTGTTTGGATGGGTGTTCACCCCAAAGTGTTCCCGGACCGCATGCATACATCCGTAAGTAACTTAGTGCAACATGGCAAATTTCATTGAGAGAAATCAGCAAAGAAAAGAAAAAGCATACATAATTCTATTAGCGGGAGGAATCAAGAAAATAGGACTCCCTTCTGGGTAGCAGCGAATAAGGGACTTAAGTCAGGCAGATCCAGGGGGAAGATTAGATAGTTTGCTGCTCACTCCGGGTGTTAACAAAATCTTTTTATTTAAGAGCTTTAGTGTCTCATTGCGGAAGCAGAAGTGAAATCATTCCTCATGCACTAGTCATTGCGTTGAACATCAATCTATTGCTCTGCTAAGGCATTTCAGTTAGACTTCCTAATCCTAGATGTAGATGCCGGTGGAAGAAAAAGGTCTTTGAAGGACCCACGGACAAGACTCCGTAAGACCTTTCGTTTAATATGCCTGTTTTATTTTATAACCGACCTTTGAAACAAGCTTCCAGCAGCTAAGTTGACATGAACGATGCTCTGCTTCTTCGAAGCCTTGGGTTCTCTTTTTAAGGGATTCTGGTCGGTCTGCTAATGTAGCTTCTTACTTCTTTGAAGCGTATGAGGCTGCTTGTTCTGGTTGCAGCTCGAAGCGTAGATCTGCTTTCATTATGTGGATGTTGTGGAATTTTCTACTGTTTCTCGCTTTACTTTATCGGTAAAGCATTTTTTGCTAGATCGAATTGAGAGTAACTTCTTCCGCTGACTAACGTGCTTCGCTTGTGCCTTTGCAACATCCATTGCTTCTGACTATGTCGATTAAAAAGACTGAAATGCGACCAGGAAGACAGCCCTCCTAACTCATGATGCATAACAGCCGGATTCGGATAACATGAAGGTTTTGGTCGATGTGTATCATAATCATAATCTAATAAAGAAAGTTCCCGAGCGGGAGTGAGCCAAAACGAGGGGAAACTAAGAAAACCGCATTGACAAATGCCGGGGAAGAATCCGAGTAAGTAAACAGGCTCTGCGAAGACGCTTCTTTCTTCCATATTTTGGACCCATGGAACAATATGTTACTGCTGAAACACGGAAGAATGGAAATCGTAGATCTTAACACTATGTATGGATGGTATGAACAGCCTAAACAAGAATTCTTGAACAACCAGTTCAGATATTCACAACCAAGAAGTACTAGATTCTCTTCTCTTTCGGATAAGCGCTGAAAGGAGAAGGAATGCCAACAGGCGTCTATTATTGAATTCACCCGACCCGATAGTACCCATTTTGGGAACGTCCAGTGCGAAAGTCACTGAATGGGTAAGTCGCCAATTCCCGAACTATGACTTTGCTTGATGATGGTACCTATGTGAGTGATAATGAGGATGAGTATGCTGGAATGCCTGCTTTGGTTGAGGATGATGATTATGAAGAGCATCCAGTTGAAGGTGAATGCATGGTTACTTTGAGGGCGCTGAATGCTCAAGTTCGAGTGCGCGCTTCTTGATTGCTTGTTGAGCTTCCCTCTTTCCGGTCCCTATTCCATTCCATCTCGTATAGAGAAGGCTTCCTGGCTTTCTTGATGGAAGAAAGCAGTTAGTGTCCGCCCTATAAAACACCCCCCTACCTTCCCCAAAAAGCACTAAACTAGGGTGAAGGTCGATGGACCCCTATCTCAAACTTTAATTAGAAACTAAGTAAATCATTCTTAATGTCAGATCTATGGAATTCACCTACCCAGATGCATGCCCGACCTTCTCTTTCCCTCTATCCCGCTCTTCCGAAAAAGCGAAGGCTTTAGGTCTATGCCTATTGCCAAGTTTCTTAGTAGTGGAAAGGGGCCTTTTCTTTACTAGTTTTTTGTATCTCTTAGTTCGGCTATTACGTATATCCCTATCCCGTAGTCCCTATGTCTGATGCTGGCCCTTTAGGCCTAGCTTTCCATTCCGTAAGCATTCCAAAACCTACAATTTTTGGAAGGTACTGCTTTTTGGTTGTTGCAAGGGACGAGCTTTCCGGGCTGTGAGAAAAGACCCTTCTGCTTCGGTCTTCTCGACTCGAAGGTTCATTCATTTTTATGTATTGATTTGCTTTAGCCCTACGTACTGTAAGGAAGGATTTTATGACTGAAGTGTGTAAGGTAACGTTGCAATCTTCCTCTCCCGACAAGTCCTTTATTTCAAGCTTATCGTACAGGACTCCACCCACAGGACATAATTCGCCACCTCTCTCTAATCTCTAAAGGCGACCCAGTCCTTAAAAGAAAAGTAAAGCCTATAAAAAGGTTGTGCTTTAAGTAAAGCTTATGTTATGAGTGGCATTGCTATTTTAGAAAGGGAATTCTTTCGAACAGAACTATAAGACTGTTAAATACCAAGCAGATTGTAGAAGACTTGAAAACACTTTGACTTGGAGAGGTTCCGGTGTGATAGAATCAGCTGCTATAGCATTCTTACTTGAACTTACCGGTATGAAAGAAGTAATTATTCACGGACCTAGGCTTCTATAACGGGCATCCCTTACTCCTTTCCTTGACATCTCATTTCTTAGCAAGAATAAGTCAAACACAAAGCAAAGGAAAGAAGAACAGATGAGCAGACTGGGTAAAGGCTATACTCTTTAAATAAGCACGAAAGCCTAGCTAGCAGAAAGGAGCCGAAACCTGTGTCCCACGCTAAGCAGTTTACGTCGTTGTCCTCCATAGTTAAGTACAGAAAAAAGTTTCACTACAGCCTTTTTAACTTTTTCTTTTTCTTCGGCAACTAAACTAAACTAAAAAGGCAGCTGTAGCCCCCGGAAAAAGCAAGACAGATTCAATAGTAGCGAATGGTAGGAAAAACATTAAGGTCGATGTAATTGAGTGAGACCAAACGAGCGACTAAGCGAGTACCTAGTCTAGCATCAGTTAAAAAGAAACCGGGAAAACTCGTACAGCAACTATAAGCCCAATCTTGCTTCCAATGCTGCAGAGACAGGTTATGGGAAATAACTAAGTATTGGGATGCTGCTGATCGAACTAATTTACTTTAGGAATTCACCTAGCAGCCTACCATAGTTATAGGAAACCAACTAGCTATCTTGCTTCCACAGCATCTGTACTTGGGTATACACCTCTTGGTACTCACACAACACTCTTTCATTTGGTATGAGCTGAGGTTTCCAATCTTCTGTGATGAAGGTCTGGAGAGATTCTGTGGGTGGCACCTGAAAGACCAATACCAACGGATGCGTGAACAAGAACAGCTTTCTCTTGTAACCATGAGTGAATTCCACTTCTTTACCTCACTGCTAACCAATGACAGGAGAAAGAGAACCGCAACGTCTTCTCTTTGAAAGATGGGAATTACTGGAAGTATTACGAAGACCGATAGGGATGTTTTAACTCGTATGAACAAGAAGTACGCCCTCTCCTTCTTATAAGAGTCAGACTTTTCCTTTCACCTAACCACTCGACTGACTTCATAGTTACACCTTTGTTGACCAGATCCCATGAGTGCTACTAAATGGCACGTTAGAGCTCCCCTCTCGTATTATGATTTGCCGCTTTCTTCTGAAGACCAAACTTCCCTGTGATTTATTGATTCACATCGATAGAACCAGCTGTGTGCCACATACATGACGCGAATCCCGAGCTTCCTGTTTCTTTAGCTCGGAGTTTCATAATATTATTACCACGTTGGTACTGTCCTCAAGCGCCGGGTTCAACTTCCACTGGACTACCAGATGTAATCTCATAGGAGATGAACCTTCTCCGACATAGACCATTTCGAATGATAGCGGAATGACTCAAGGCTAAGGCATTGAGAAAAGCAAGAATAAGAAAAGAGAGCTATGGTCATTTTCTCAAGCCAGCTAGATCAAAGACGGCTAGGGCAGGTTAATAGCTAGGTCTAGGTACCTGTGAGGTGAGTAGCTTAATATGGGAGGTAAGTTCCTGCCCTATTCTTCCCTAATTAGAGAACTTGGAGATGATACTTGGAGGTAGCAGGAAGAAGGGGACAGGGGCATTAGGAACCTTTTCAAAGGCTGGCTTCTCAGTTTCTGCTTAAGAAAAAGTTGCATACTTCTTAGGAGTTGGAAGCGGTGATGCTTTTCTCTTTGTCCCCACTGATAGAGAGAGAGCTGGTAGTGCTTACCCCGAAAAAACATATATGAACTCGTCTAGCAACGGCTTATCCAAAATCTGCTTTCTTGCTTTTCTCTGTCCTCTAGAAGCTCTAAAAGAGTTGCTTCCCTGTCCTTTCTATAGTATGTCGCTGACTTTGATGCCCGTGTCCTTCTTCACTGGCCTGAAAAAGTGTTTTGGCCCTTACAGATGCCTTGCAGTCCCTCGGTACACTCAATCAATGAGTAAGTCCTTGAAGCTTCTGAGCTCACCCTCGGTCACTGAACTAAGCTCATAAGACCAGTGAATCAAAAAAGTTTCCCGTTGGCCATGCAGAGAGCGTTAATTGCGGCTCTTCCTTAGGTTGGGGGAGGTCGATCAAGGTTTTGGTCTCGAAAGCGAGTGAAATCTTTTCCGTTCGTCGTATGAAACTGGCATGCATCCTGGCTCCCGAGACTCTCCTGTTCGGTCGCGAAGTCTTTGCGCGGTTCGGTGTTTAATCTATTCACCTTCGTTAGCAGTGTAGGCTTTTTATTTTAGCATGTCAATTGCATATCTCTATTGAGAGGCGGCTTTTAGGCGCTCCAGAGCCATTGTTTACTGAACGCAGGCGCTTCACTTCGGGAGACATGGAATACAATCAACAGGGACCTTCGTCGGTGTCGAATCTATGCTATAGCTGCGACCAAAAAGTCCTTGACAGCTGGATTGACCTTGGCAGCTGGCCTAAAATTCTTGATGGAACTGGTCCGCAACCTAGTGGCTCGAGAGCAGAGAAAGAAACTAAGGAAAAGAAAGCATAGTTAGCCCTCCCTGTTGATGAGACTGGCACTGGGACTATATAAAAGCGTACCTGCTCCTGGGGTTTTGAAAAAAAAAAAGAATGATGACTCTATAGAGAGATAGATCTTCCTCTTGCCTACTCTTTCAAAGCCGAAAGCGTGTACCTCTCTCGATTGAACGTATGACCTAGCAGCAGACACCAGAGGCGCGAGCCCTTACTATACTCGACTTTATCCCGGTCTTGCTAAGCTGATCGCCCTTAGGCAGCTAGTAGGGGTAAACCTTCATCATGTCAAGCTTCAGGCAACCGCTTTGACTCTGTTGCAGGTACTTCGTTCGATATCAAAAAGTTTGATTCTTTCATATCAAAAAGAAAGAAGATTGAGTATTTACTAAACTAAAAAAGTACTACCTTACCTTTTCTGTCTGATGACTTGCTAAGAAACTCAACTTGAGCCCTAGCTTCCTTTTACCTAGCGCTTAACCTCGCTGATACTGCTTTGAGAGACTGCTAAAAACGAACTTGGCTTGCCCCTTTCTTTCTTTATGATTACATACCTTTCAGTCGAGTGACTGATTGCAGAACCTTGACTTACTAGGAATCGCATCTCTAAAGTGAGAAGGATTTGATATTGGGCATTGCCTTCCCTTACTTACTAATGGGAAATCCATCAGTCCAACCTTTTCTGATCCACGTAGCAAAGAAGCCCTTCTAGTTGCATATATTAGATTCAATCGTCTTTTAGATTGTTGATACCTCGGGACTTTACCAAACGATGTCGATAGAGGACGATTTATTGATAATAAGGATACCGGGCGATTTGCCTTTTCTTCCTATCTTTCAGACAACTGGTTATTGGAAAACCAAAGATCAGAAAGCTCATTCCCTACCATCAGTATCTGGAAGATCTCAGCCTAAAGTTCAGACGGATTACCTTCAATTATCTGTCGAGGACGAAGAATCTGTTTGCTGACGCATTGGCCACACTAGCTTCTATGATCTGTAGAAGGTATTGACATCCGAATCTCGGATTGAAATCAGTGTGAAGAAGAGTCATGCGAGGACTAATCAAGCACAGCGAAAGAGTAGAAATAGAAAGAGTAGTCATGTCCACAAGGAAAGCGCATACTGACATGCCTCACCTTCGGGGATTAGATTAGTTAGAGGACTTCCTTTAGCCCTCTCTTTCTGTTACAGCAACTATGGTAGTTGAGTGGGTAGGCAACTCACTTAATCAATAGGAATTATCTCTAGAAGGAAGCCTTTGTCTAGAAACCAGATAAAGGGACGTAGTAATGGTTCATGTAGCAGTGGAAGATCTTAACTAGGCTAGGAAGTCAGTCACTGAAGGGCTTGGCTTAGCTCGGCAGATCTTGAAACGGATTCTCTTACGCCCGTTAGACTAGTTAGAGAGTGAATTCAATTCCTAGTTCTACAACAAAGATTTAAGAATCCAGAGAATCAAGTAGGGGAGCGCTAACGAGTCTGTAGTAGGGAGAATAAGCAAAAGATCAAAGTGTCCGGCTCTCAAACTAACTTAAAAGATCGGATTGCTAACTCAATTCTTGCTTCCACTCTCTGATCCTAAGTGGATGCTGCTGTAATTGAATTAATTAATTGGATTTGATAAGCGATAGTCGTTCGTAGGCTCACTCACTTTTAGCTCTTGGGAGCTGACTTGGTCTAGTAGTTGAATGAAAGATCTCCGTGGCTGGTGACAAAGTAGTCGCGATTCGGCCCTACCTGCTTTGAGCCTTTGGTATTTATCTTCCTTTCATCCTCCATTCCTATTCGATCGGTAGACCATTTCCACTCTTGAAATTCTACACTTTGACTAAGCTCTTGAGGCATCTCGTAAAATGTCACAGCTTAGATGGGACATAAGCATGGGATTGGTCAATAACTATGCCAGACGCCGTAAGATGAAGGATCCCTATGAGAATTGCATGCAGAATATCGTTTGGTGACTCCGCGGTAAGCTCTTTCCTCGTATTTAAGAAGAGGGAGTATAAATTGGCTTTGGCTTCCGAAAGACCCATCTATGATTGTGCACTATCCTTCTATTTAGGCTAAACCCGTTTCATACCCACATGGAAGAAGAAAGAGAGATAAACTCGACTACTTGATGCTATCTAGAGATCGAAGTCAGGCTAAGGGGTAGTTTCGAAGCTGAGAAGGTTATAATAATAACTCTTTCGTTTTGCTCATGACTTCATGATGGATAAAAAGATTGTGTTAAAAGCAGCATTAGTAAAGAGGTCCATTGTGCCTTCCTCTGACTCACCTCTTTCGGGCAATCCACTCATTCTTGTACCTGACACAAGTCTTTCTATAAATCTACTTGTTTCTGGGCTAAGAGAAGTACTTTTGTTTGTTGCCGTTGAATTATCTAAATAAGTACTTGTTTGCGAGAAAGTTTATGACATAACTTCTTGTTGTTGTATCCGGCGCTCTAACTACTACGAGTAACTAGCTAACATTCGTACTTGTTTCCTAGGCTTCAGATGTATCATTATGGGAATGTGGATTGGCCCAGGATCTTTCTGTTCGAAGCTACCCATTGGCCGGTGAGGTACGAAGTCACTAATATAGCTAGCTATATTAGGTACGTGTAGTCACTCATATTCATGCTATTAGGGCATACAGCTTTGTCAAAAGGGTAGCGGAAACGTTACCTCGCTTCCCCTGGCTCTCCCTACTTATCACAGCAGTTAGAAGAAGGTGGGGTGGGACTAGGAGGGTTACTACAAGTGCTGTGATGAGATCTGTCTTTCGGCTTGGTCGTCGTCACACCACTCGCTGATGCGGATCTGGGAGGCTGGGTCGGCTAGCATTGAATACGAATAAGCTCTTCTTTCCATTAGTAATCTGGGCTTGTAGTTGAATCGAGATTTCCTTGGTCTTCTTTGACCCGGGAATAGTTGATTCAGCTTTCTGTGCTTTTGCTTTCCCTTGTTCAAATGGTAGGGCATGGTTAAGCTTTTAGTAGGCATAGAGTAGAAGAAACTGATCGATTGAGATAACATTTCCACCAGATGCCAGAAAGAGGAAGACAGAAGCAGGAGTCCCTGGTGGGGCATCCAGGACATACCAGGGTGAAATGTGAGTTCATCGGAGTAGTTCAAATCAAAGAGTTCAAGATATGCGGATTAAGCGAGTTCAGCCGTGGGCAAAAAGAATGAAATGCTCGTACACAAGCCAAGGGATGAACTTCATAGAATAAGGGGTCTCACCCATAAATTAGATTCGGTAACTAAAACAAGGAAGAGCTATTAGCTTGTCGGCGTAACGAAAGAACTATCGGATGGTAGGCTTTAACTAACTGCTTCCATACTTAGAGAAGGATTTGCTGCTTTCTACTTTGACTGTCCATACTAAGAAGCCTTCCCCTGTATGGAGCCACCGTCGCAGTATAGTATAGCATACGGGAACCTATTCCCGCGAAGTGAAGTACCCACCAGCGTTCCCGGGCTTCCTCAATCAAAGCCGTATTAGCTAGAAAGCCAACCTCTAATCCAGCAAGCATGTGAAGATTCAAGCGATCGGGCGGAGGCGGGAACCTTTGTCAAGTAAGGAATTGTTCATTTTCCAACAAGCCCGAGCACTATCAGCAGAAATGAGGAAACCAAACTCTCAGGCTGAACTTAGCACTACGAGCTCCCGAGAAAGGCTTTGATTATGCTTGCCTGAAAAGATCTTTTTCCAAAAGTCCAAGATCTAGAACTTCAACTTCTGAATCAAATAATCTGTCTAGAATCATCGCAGACAGCTGAGCCCACAATGGCATTTCGGGAATGGGAAGAGAAAGATCCGGCCGTGCCGCTATTACGAGCCTATGTTGAAAAGAAAGGTTTCAAAGGTAATGCGAGACTCTATAGCTACCGATTACTTAGACCGACGCCGTGAATTAGGCTTTCCTGAAGGATTCACTTTCCCTTCCTTCGTCAGCCTTTGCCTATTCGACTCTCGCGGAGCCCACCATACACGAATACTAGTTAGACTGCCTATACAACCTTATCTTCTCTTCCCTAGAAGAAAAAAGCCAAACAAGAAAGAAGAGTATAAAGCTGGTCATATAGGATCGGTTGGGAAACTCGATCTTAGAGACCGTGCTTATAAAGCTTGGTTTTCATTCCAACTGGAGGCCGGGCTAAGACTTTCCTTTAAAGGTCATTCCATTCGTTACGGATTCAGGACGAAACTGACCTGCCCTGGTAGCACGAAGAAAGCTATCGGGTAAGCGCCGGTTCGGCGGATAAGAAGGAGCTCAATTGAAGAATAAGTACACTCACTCCTCTGCTGGAGTCAAGCTGGATGGAAGAAGAGTTAGCCGGGCATATTAATAGCAGGAAAAGCCCTATAGCATGGAAGGCTATTTCTCAGCAAAAATCCAAAGGTGCTTTCGCGAAAGCCTAAGCCTGTCAACGTCAACCCAGGCTACGCAGGGCTAGAAAGCATTTCTTTCCCAGGGCCGGGTACTACTCCTTACTCGATAGAGGGAAGACGCTCGAGTGCCCATATATGTATATGGAGGGAATTCCATAAGTAAGGTTGGACTCTCAGAGAGGAGAAACTTCAGCGAGGACACGGCCCCTCAACTATCCGTCTCTCTTTTTCCTGGCAATATGCCTCGCTTTTCTTTATGCTTTGTGAGGAAGTAATTCTTTCTTGGATCTCCCGAAGCCCTTTACTAGCTCGTTACGTATACTTAACTCGCTCCCTTCCAACCTCTATCTATTCGAGTTGAGTAAGGTTTCTTATCTCCTACATTCGACTAGCAACCACGGCTAGATCTAATTAGTTCATCGATCGTAAATCTCAAGTGGTTTTTGGCTTCAATTTACGAAATGGGAGATCAAAAGTAGAATCGGGCAGAGGCAGGAAAGCTCTTTTGCCCTAAAGAAAGAAGGCAATGGGGTGAGCTCGTTCAAACGTTTCGTCTTTTGCGCGAGGCGATTGTTGCAATGACGAAGGCTTGGGACCTTGAATGGTGGCGGGGTTAACGAACTTTGACTTTTATCTGACCCGATCTTCTCACACTGGGACCGTTCATCCGTATCTGCCCGGTGGTGTACTCTAGAATGGGTTCGGACTGGAAATCCAATCAATCAGATCATTCAAGGAAGGCAAGACTCACTTCTTCGATGTCAAATTCCTCTCACTGCAGACCTAGGCAAGTACCTGGGAGTACCCAGAGGATCTCTAAAACAACTTACTACCAAAAAGTGCAAGATAGGTTGGAGGAGAATTCCTTTCTTCGCTATGGTGTTAGAGAGCGTTAAGCATAAGTGCTAAACCTTGAATCTTTCAAACTGTAGACCAACTGAAGCAAAGACTGGCAGCGGATCTTGTTCACTTTTACTACGTAACCTGGACTGTGCCTATTCACTCATCCTAAGCTAAGGAAAGAGCTTATTCTCCGACTCTTGACTCCTCGGGATCGAAAACAGATTTGCTATGCCACTATAAAGCATCAGGCTAGGAATTCCGGAGAGTTAGCTACCCAGAGTTCGATCCCACAGCTTCATGCCTTCGGCAGAGTTTCATTGAACAGCTGATCTAGCAATCATTGAGGTCAGATTCAGAGCTCACTGAATTGCTTAATTCAAGACTTTCTCATAGCTAGGGGGACTTCTGCCACTTGACTGGAATGAACCATCCAATGAATCTTTCCTTCAAGGCTTTCTGTCTAAGAGCGGATCTCGGCTTACGAATGCCAAAGCTGTCAATCCCCTTCTTTGATTTGCTGACAGTTGCACCTTCTTCTCTTGTGAATTCCTTCGTGCCCTCAAGCAAGGGTCTCTCATCCATCCAGAGAGAGAGGTCCTAAAGGCAAGCTTCATTCATGCCTGATCGTAGACCACCCTCTCCCCTTTGGTCCTCTTTGGCTGTGTCCAAGTGAAATGCAACTCAGTCAGTGATGAGAGAGTCAGCGTGCTAAACCTACTAAAGAAATGCTTACCCATTGAACTCGGAGACGGGAGCCCTCGGCTTTCACTAGACACTCTAAGTAAAGTGATCCCAGGGTTACTTTTCAAAGGCAGTGGAGGGAGTTGGAAACTCAGTGGATTCCGTTCCTTAGAAAGTAAGAGAGTTCGTGGTTAGCTCAGGTTAAGAGTTCGGGTAGGTAAGCCACCAACGAGGGTAGAGGCAAAGAGCTCAGGTATGGTAGGAGTCGGGGTACCAATCAGATTCTCTAGCCCCACACCAAGAATAAAGAGATGAAGTAACCCGGGGAAATTGCATTCCCGCAAGTCAAGATCCAACAAAAGACTCAGTGGAGAAGGAGAAAGAAATACAAGACTATTTGGGTAAAGAATGCAAGAAGGGTTACTGGGCGGGCTAGGATGCCAATCTTCTTCAGGAAAGTCAAAGAGCAGGGAAGGCGAAGCGAAGAAAGAAGTAGTAAAGGGTTCACAGTAGGGCAGTGAGAACTGACGAAGTCAAAGAGGGTGCTTAGGTCTCTGTATTTGATAGAAACTGACTTCCCAAGGTGCTTTGGCGTATAAGGAGCTATTGGCCTGGAACAAAGCAGCTATTGTCAACTTTCTCTTTGAATTAGATGGTGGTGCATCACGGTCAGCTTGGCAGAGGTGCGTTCTAGTATATATGTTGAAAGGAAGAAGAATATGGCAAGCTAGAAGGAGAACGACTGACCTTGATCTTTATACGCTTCCAAAGAAAGGAACAGAACCTACGGTTTCCTAGTTCAAGACAACTGATTAGAGGATTTCCTCCACCTTTTCAGTTCCCTACGGGAGTCTAGTCTTTTTTTTTTATCATAGATAGAATGGGAATCGAATCTTATTTCTTACATATAGGGCGGGGGACAGTTCACAAACTTGGTATTTAAATAAGTCTCAGGTCGAACGGTTTGAAATCCAAGATTTTGGTTCCAATTTTATTCGTTAGCTTAGAAGGTTGCCTCTTGATTGCTTCTTTCGTCGGACCTTTCTTACAGCGACGGTAGCCCTCCGCTAGCACTGGTTCCGGCTTCGATGTACCGGCTTCCCGCTCAAGAATAAACCCAGGGCATTGCTTCGAAGTCTTCGACTCCCTTATGGTTCGCCTAGCGGCCGACCTTCTAAATGGAAGGGTGTGACGATTGGCTCAATACTTGAGACAACCTGGTAATAGCACCATAGAGTCTAAGATCTAGATCCAATACGAAGAGCATTTTAGAATACGTACAATAAGTAAGGGAAAGTGGTATCACAGTTTCTAGGCGCTAGGCTGCCCCTGAAGTAGCTCTTTGAGAAGCTCAGTTTAATAGAAAAGCAAAGAGCCGAACGACTATGAGAATTCTTATCTCACTTTCCAGATAGGAGTAAGAATCTGATACATTGGTGGAACCAACAAGATACAGTGGATCTATCTCTCATTTAATAACTGTAATGTCATAATGTCTTCGTCTTCTTCTGCACCTGCTATATCAATTATGGAAACAACATAATCGTTCTCAGGTAGCGATCGTATCTTCTTAGCAGTCCTACAGAAAGCTGGATCGATCGAATCCCGCCCCAACGGGAGCAGCGGAATCAACTGACTAAGCTATTTCGGTAGCCTGGCATCGCTAAAAGCCAAACCTAATGAGTTCTCCGACGGGTAGTTCACAGATGAGAGCTTCTCCGGGCAACAAGTTCAGGAGTTCCAAAGTAAAGTAAAAAGTTATTTCACTGCTTTGACGAGTTCTTATTATATAGGCATCCGAATCATCAACAAAAGCATCATTTTGCGGCTACAGAGTAAGCAGAAAGAGAAGAACAACCGGAAAAGGGCAGAAAGAGCAGACGAAGATGCAGCATCAACGGAAGTCGTTTGATACGCATAAGTGCTTTCTAAGGTGGTTGTTGGTGTGGCATCATCTCACTCATCGCTAACAGTGTCAAAGTCAACAGCTTCAAAAACCACTCCTTCTTAGGAAAAGGTGGGAATCTTCAAATCTTCATTGCCTCATCGAGTCGGGCATTCGGGAGACCAGTGAAGAGCGAGAAGAGAACTCAAAACAAGGGCGTAAAGCAACTCGTCTCTAATAGAGCATCTTGTTCGGAGTCAAGATCAATAAGGACATTCGGATGCTTCATTTAGGAGGAATTCAAGTACATCAACATCATGGCGTGGATAACAATAAAGATAACCAAATGCAAATTGAATTGAAATGAATGAGATTTTGGAGAGGTCAAATCTTTCACTTTCTTAAGATAGGTATCTCATAGCTCATCATCCCTACCCTCACTTACTCAGTCAAGTCAGATCGTACTGACCCCGCTAGTCGTCGTCTGATGGAGCTTCTTTCTGCGATCTCCGTCCTCGGCTGACCGAAGAACCTGCTTTCTTTCCTAGAGCCACGTCCGTTGCAAGAATAGGCTCTTTTGTTGATACCTCTACTTCTTACAAGACCAATGGAATTAAAGACAATTATTAATGTACGAGCAGGGGTTCTTTCGGAAGAGAAAGAGAGTCTAGGTATAGTAACACTTAGGTTGAACCTAAATATTAGGAGTACTCCTTAATATTCCATCCATCTAGTCCCTCCCCCTGGGAAGAGAGAGAAAGTCGACTACTTGATGCGATCTTATGTGCTATCGTAGTGACTCTACAGAACACTGAACCACCCTGAACTCCCCTAAGTTGACATTACCGATCTTGTTTCGGACCATGTTCGTGAACCCTGACGGTAGCCCAGCGAGAAACGGATCCTTCCATATGTCCGAATTCAAATCATGGAGATAAAAAATCCTGGCCATGAAATTCTTCTTGTACCACTTATACTCTCGGAGAGTAGCAATCCTCAGATTGAGCAGAGAAGATCAGCTTCATACCATACAATACATCTAAAGTCTCGTTAAAATGAAAAGGCTCAGGCCTTTAGTGAACCAGTCAAAAGGAAGTTTCGTTTTTTCAGTTGCGGAAGGTAAGGTAAACTAGTTAAGAAAGATTACATTGTCATACAATTTCTATTTGAAACAAGCGGAACCCTTAAATGCTTACCGTAGCGATAGAGCAGAGTCGAGGCATACCCGAGGTCGGTTTACAAACTAACTCGTCTTCTTTCTTTACCCGCTGCCGGGTCAGTTGGCTAACCCTGGACTGACTCCTTCCCCAAACCCACTGAAGCTTCAGGTCTTTCTTCTAGTGCTACCACTTTCCAAATCTCGATGAAAGTCAGTGTTACGCATGCCGCATATGAATATGCTTCCCAAAGCACTCTTATTTTATTGATATCTTCTTGCTTCAAAACAAAAAGGCAGCTGTAGGTTCATCAGAGGGAGAATCGATGATGGATGAAGTTTTATTTATATAAGAAGCAATACAATAAGAAGGTCCACTATTGATGCAATGGTTGATCCAAAGCAAAGCTATCAGTGGAGGGGACAGAGGGGGAACTCACTTCAACCGTAGGACAATAAAGGAGGTTAAGCAACCGACTCGAAGAGAATTAGTTATAACAACTTTACTTACAAGGAGATGAGCCATATGTGGACCAGATGGAGGGAAGGCGAAGAAGGCAAGTACAAGGATTGCTTCTCTCACCCGTACATAGGCGAAAGGGAAGGAAGGCAAGAAATTAATTCCATATTGCTTCTTTCCTTCTATGACAAAAGAAATGGTCTAAAGTTTTACTTTCTTAGCTGCATCAGCTTGTCACAAACTCTCTCTCCTTCACCAGGAAGAGGAGAGCGGACAAAGTACCAGACGATTTTATAATGATTTTGGGTAAGAAGGGCGTATGATAAAAGTAAGCAGATGATGTCGATAGAAGACGATTCGTGGGATCTTCCTCAAAGTCAAAGAAAAGCGCACTCGATCAATTACCATGCCGTGTCGTAAGACAAAAAGTAACCCGCAGGTTATATATAAAACCAATATCTTGGGGAATGGCATAAGCCAAAGCTAGATCACCGGAGTTTAGGCAAATGGGTATAAGAAAAAAAAGGTTTTGAAATGCATTTTCCTAATCGTTTTGATCCCGGAGAAGCACCGAACTTGATCGCTGCTTTGCCTTCTGGGTTCTGGGACTGAGTAGTGTTTTCGGTCTATGTATGTCACTCTTCCTATCACAGACCACTGCTGTGGTGCAGATGGAGTGAGATGAAGATCCTAAAGTCTAGTTTTATTAGGAATGCTGGCGTCATCGCGAATCCACAGGAAAGGAGAAGGAATTGAGAAATGCCACTACACTAATCAGTTGTTTTCCTACTAAATCATGGTTGAAGCTAGCTATGTGCTTGGTGTCAAGTCAAGATCGTCATAGATCGATCTCAGAGACTTCTTGGTTTGTCTCAAGAGACTTAGATCAATAAGAATGATTTTATATACCAAATTCTAAACCTATAGAGACTCCAGTGGAAAAGAATGTGGGCCTAAGCCGGGTGACGATGCGGCATTTCTTTCTAAACCTTCAGTCTTGTCTAAAGCGAAAGGAATTAGGTAAGGGCGTTAAGCTTGAACTCGCCTATTCAGGGACGTTGGTAGATCAAGACGCTTATACGCTTATAGTTTAAGGGTAAAAAAGAGCCTTAGAAGCTAATCTTTGCTAAGTCTTGCGACAATCCCACTAAGGCACCTATCTAGAATCCCAGGTTTAACCTATTTCCTAACTAAACTAAAGGTATGAAATTCCTTTGTAGTAAAGCTCAACGCTTTTAAGTTAAGAAGTAAAGCACCTTCTCTTGAAGTAATTACTTCACTTCTAGCTAGCTCTATTTGAGGAAATACCGGTTGCTATTATTTTCTTGTGCGGTTCTGGGATTGTCTTGTAGCAATCAAAATCAAGGGTCCGAAGGAGTCCAGCCACGGGTTACCTCCCCTATGGCTACCTTGTTACGACGTTCTAAACCCAACTCACGTACCACCTATCATCGCCGACATTCCCAAAACCTAACGAGAGAAAGATCTCTCTCCCTCTCGGGCATAGGTCACTATGTTTCCATTGCCCTCAGCCTGTCGCTCGGCCCCGGGGGCGCCCATGAGGTGTGGTCCGGGTTCAAAAAAGAAAAACACTATTTTATAGCGTCCGGTCTCATAGACAAATACAAACAAGAATAGGAAGATTACAACTCCGAGACACCGAAAAAATTCCCTATAACAAAAATTTCTCCATTAGCGACCTTTCTCTGTTTGTTGGTCGACTCTAATCTTCCCATGAGCGCCATCTTTTCGCTTCCTCTTCGATGCGCTCCCACGACTCGCTGTCGGGATTATTAAGGTCTCGCATTAAGTTGACTAGGAAGCGTAGTTGTTGCTTTTCGGGTAGATCTTCAACATCTTCGGCAATGTATTTAGCCGCATCTTCTACTGCCTCGCTGCGCTCTGGGGAAAATCCCCTTTCCAGGGCTATTTCCTTCGCTCGTTGGCCTATGGCCTTTATATGGCTTTCCACCTTGAGCAGGTGACGCTCCGTTTCCTTCCATTCTTTGGAGTTCTGGAGTTCTTGATCCTTTTTTTTTCTTCTTCATCTATAATATTAAAAATCTCATCTTGTGATATTTCTTTATTTTGTATGTTATAATCCATAGGGGGTATACTAGCATTAGAGCTTGATGCTCCTGCAGAACTCCTGTCTGGTCCTGTCTCGTTTCCTCCCATCATATTCATGATGGTTCCGTCCAAGATCCCGAAAGCTGCTAATATCAAAACCAAAAGGGGCCATCCTTCGCAGCCTAAGCCCCTACTCAACAGGACTCGACTCCCAAGAGAGAGCCCCATCTTTGAAAGTATTGACTTAAATAAATCCATGGTGCCGAGTTTCAGACAAACAAAATAGCACATACTAAAAATGAAAGCAAATTGAAAGAAACGGAATAGACGATGACGAGGGCGAAGGATATTGACGAAAATGGATTTGATCTGTTTCTTCAGGAATGAAGGAAGGAGTCGACGCATTGTTTCGCGATTTCTTGCTTCCAATTTCGCCAGGCCCATCGCCCAGGGGCCAGAAAATGCAACTTCCTTTCCAGCTTTAGGGCACAACAGGACCCAGACGGGGCTTCCGCGACACCCCATTGCTACTAGATGGGCAACCGCACATCCTTTATTTCTTTTGAAACAGACCAAACCCCCCCATTACCAAAGCCTGGGATCCTGTCCCTTGGACGACTTGAGTAATGGGAGAATGGCAACTGGGCCCTGAAGTGGTAGAACCTAGTGAACCGGGCGTAGTACTTACCATAACTCTCCCGGAAGGGAGCACTTCGTTCCTTCTGTGGAGCTTGATTCTCTTATGCAATTGAAGCATGAAATGCCGGAAAAGTCAGGTATGCTCCCATAGAGTAGGGAGCTATCAGCTAAGCATGCAATGCTAAGTCGGGAAGGAGTAGCAGTCTCGTGTAAAGGAAAATCTGCTTTTCTTATGCAATTAGTCTTAGCAGACTGAGATTCCTGTGGGGATACTAAAAGCAGAAGAAGCAATCGATCTAGTTGGATTTTTTCCAGGCAGAAGCCTTAAAATCAAAGTTCTCACGCCTTCCAGCTCGCTTTTAAGTGAATTACCAAGAGGTAAATAGGCGAAGTAAGGGGGAATGATTCTTTCTCTTCTTTTGGACGAGACAACGAGATTGAAGCTAGAAAACTTCAGTTTAGGGCGATTCCCTATCAATTGTTTTCTCTCACGATTCTATTAGCTGAGATCCCAGTCTATCTCTTTCTCTAGCCCGGAGTCGAAATCTTTCTCTTTCCCAAACAAATATAGTTCCTTAGTGGTAAGGAACTTTGTTGACTCTGCTCGCTTCGCTCATGGGCTAGCCCGCTTACTCCTAAGAGCCCGGAAAGTGGGCTTTCGGATTTTATATCATTACAATAAAGTCAGGTAGTGGGGCTTTAGCCCCGGTCTGGGGGTTGGCCTTCATCCAAGAGATATGGCAGGGGTTGAAAGAGAGAATCATTCAATACCATGTAATCCCATTTCTGCTATATGCTTATTCTATACCTAATATACCTAATGGTAATGGGCGAAGAAGCCTTTAGCTAAGAAGAAGGGAGATGCTTTCCCTATAACTAGAAATCTCATAAGAGTAAGAGAATCAAGCTCTTAGTCTAGTTCTGTCTTTAAAACTTCATTCAAGTAAGATAGTGGATCGAGAAACCTCCGCCCAAAGAGCCTTCGTGGCCGGTCACCGTTTGCCTACGATACGATCCTTTCTTTTATGACTCTTTTTCGGAAAGCCCTGGTTTTATTGCCTTTGTGTCAAGTGCGAGATTGGCATCGAGAAGGTGTGTGACCAATGAGCATCACCTTTTCTATTCTTTTAAATAAAGGCGCTCATACAAACTGTGCTTTGACTCGCCCAAGCTTTATCCTTTCTTCTGGTCCAGTAATTACATCAATTATACCCAAAGGTATATATAGTCGAAAACCGATTTGACAGGGCAGCCGTTGAGCTAGCCCTAGGGCTTCTTCGGGCTTGCTTTGAGTAGAGGAATTTTATATTACTCCCGCAAAGGGGTCGTTGGTGCGCTTATTCGCTAATGGGTCCCCTGCCCATTTAGGAGGGAACTCCGGACTACTTTATTAGATCTTCGCGCTCTCTTTCTTCTAGTCGCTCTTTGTCTTCCTTGTAGCTACGCTGCTAAGAAGCAACTGATCGCCTTCCTCCTAGATCGATCATTCGGCTGCTTGGCTTTAGTTCTCTTTTACTACGGTGGATCTTTATTCTTTCAATAGTGAGAGAATAGGCATGAAGTGCTTCGGCCTTAGGACTTCCAGTGAGCTAGATAAAGGGCTCATTTTATGCATCGATGGCAGTTTTAGATCCAATTCAAGTTCTTTTCCTTTGTCAGTGTTTTCAGTGGTACATATGAAGCGGGCGAATACGGTCCAGCCCCTTTTTGATCCTTAAGAGGTACGGTCTAGTTTCGAGTGTACTATCTATATCAGTAAGTGTAAGTAAAAGCAGAAAAAAGGGAAATACCGTAGGAATTAAAAAGATGGAATACAGCCGGACAAGCACTGGCTTTCGGCACTTCTGCTATCCGGCTAGCTATTAAAAGCATCGAGAAAGAGTGCTGGAACAACTACCTTCCCAGTCTATCGGGACTCTACCTATTTTTTATCTTATTCCCATGGGTTGAACTCCATTAATCCGCTCTCCGGACTTCTTCCTTCTAGGCGAGTAAGGGCATAAACTTCTGTAAAAAAATAGAAAGAAAAACTCACGAAGAAAGCACCGGCTTAATTATTAGCTGCATTTGTGCCGGTCAATCTATATCCCATTCTTCAGGTAACGTTTTCTTTCCGATCACAGATCGGCGGGTGATCCGTCCTTTCTCCACCTTTCTTTCGTCATAAGGCGTGGTCTGACTCTGAGAAAAACCATTCCTGTGTTTCATACTCCCTAGTAAGCAGAATTCGTAAACTATGCAAAGGCTATTTGAATACTTTATAAAAAGTTTATAGCAATAAAAGCAAAAATCATTCTCAACGCCCTTACGAGGTAATGATGAGTTAAACTACTCGTGTTGGCATGGAAGTCAGCCCGGTAAACGGATTCCATTCTGCTACTAGGGTTCCAAACCTTCCAAAGCTCTTTCCTTATCAAGAGATGCTAAAGCTATTTAGAGTAAGTGTTTCTAAGTAGGAAGGAGTGAAAAGAGCAACTCGAAAGTACTTGTAAACCCAGTACTGTTTAACGTGACTTCAGGAGTGGATTTCGGAAGGTTTTTGCCTTCAAATGGCTTATGGTAAGAACTAGTAGAAAGAAAGGAATATTTAAAATAAGGCAGCGTTGAATGAGAATGCTTGAATGGAAATCGTCTTATCCAACTGGCTATAGCCATGAGTCAAAGCCGGCGGGAGAGGGACGACCAAGTGACAGATTGGGAAAAAAATAGGTAGGCCTTCTGAGCGGTCATTTAGGTTTTCATCATTGTTCCCTAAGCTGTCAGAGTCCGATCGAAGCGAGCAAGAGATAAAGGAAGAATCGCTCATAGATGTGAATTGAGAAAGCAAGCCCGATTGAAAAGGGGTAGATTAGTACACCAAAGACCAAAGCAAAGGTAGTCACTAAAAGGGTAGAAGTTTGGCACCACATGGTGCGGATTGTTGAGTTAACAACTACACATGGAACGGTTGAAGTCGTGTAAAAAGCCTGTCGAAGGAACTAATGTGGCGAAGCGGGCTTAGTTTCCCTATCCAAAAGCTTATCCCTTACATTCCGTACTCCCCCTTTGGATTTTCCCTCTGCTGGACCTAAAGCCTTAAAAGTGGAACAACGTGCTTAAGACATGAGAATTGGAAGGCCTATCCCTTACGTACTTTTTCTTAGCCGGTGTGTTGATGATCCATAAGCCCTATTCACTCCTAGATGATACGAGGAATGAATCTCAGCAGGTTTTTCCGATCTTTGAAAAGAGAATAAAGATATGAAGCTTGCTTGCTGCTTGTTAAAGGGATCTTTCCTTCCTTCTCTCCCTGCTTCTCAATAACCTCTGCCCCTTGGGAAAAGAGCCCGAGGCACCTCTTTACTGATAAAAAGAATAGATAGAAATAATGGGTTGGCTAAATACATGATTTGAACCACTAGCATCTACTTTCGAACCATTCGCCTCTACTCTTTGTTGTGAAGCTCATTCCCCGATCAGATCATCTCCTACATCAAATGAGTCTGTTCTACGCTTTTATGGTCGAAAGACTAAACCAAGACAAGTGAGCTAATGATGCCTCTATCATCTGAAGATGAAAGCTGAATCAGAAATACATTGCATTGAGATCACCGAAAAAGAAACACAAAACTATGAGAAGGAAGCAGCACTCTCAGGGCACCTACTGAATTATATGCAACTCAAAATCAAGCTCAAAAGTGAAGGTTTAGGCTTGATTTGCCTCGGACAAGCTTTTTTATTTGCGTCTCTTACTTCTGCTTCTGCTAGGTTCAGAAGCTATGAGATTACAGGCTTATTCGAGCCAGTATAAAAGATATCAATCTGATTCCCGAAGTCAAGCTTCCCATGGAATATCCAGATTCTTCTTCCACTAGAGAAAGGATAGGAATCCCCTTTGCAGAGTACTCTTCTCCAGCTGATTTAGTGGTCAAATATTCTATTCTTTCTGCGGTCTAGTTACCAAGTTCCTAAACTTCGGGATACCTAAACGCCTACTTCCTTTGAAAGGTTCAATTACCTGGGTATGTCCTTCGATCTGGGCTAGATCCTCAGACCATACTGAGTTCCCCGCCTTATCCTTAAGCCCAGTGCTCGGCTGAATGGCTTTCCTTTTCCTCTCGCTACCGAAAAGCTTCAAAATCTCTGTACTCGGGATCCCTATTAGTTGAGTTAGCTTCAAAGCTCCTATTAGATGTTGCGGTAGTAAAAGAATAGAACGATCTGGTTTCCTTAGCAGCGCATCTAGCACTAGCAGGCGATTCCCCTCTTTTGATATCCCATTACCATGGAACCGGATCCCGCTCCCTTGTGGTGGTTTTTAAACCCGTTGCTTCGACTTGGTAAATTGCATCTGGATTCACTCAAATTCCGACAGATACCGCATTATCTGCATCACCAGTTCTAGGCATATAGTCTGTTCCAGAGCCCTTAGTCGCAGGGTTAGAATAAACTTTATATAGATAGTGTCCGATTTCTTCTATATCCAGCCTGCGAATCCGCGCCTATCGCTGGTACCACAGCTTCATCGAGTTCTAGTTATCCATAGAGGCGAGAATCCTTAACAGAAGCTGGATTGGCTTCGGTAGCCCTAAGCCTTAAGTCCTTTGAACTCCTAAGTCTCGTTTCGGCTCGATTGCCAAAGCACCCCGGTTGCAGGGTTTCATCCATTTCTGACTTTACCGAGCGAGTAAGGGAATTCTCCGACCTAAACTAAAGCCACACCAGACCCTAGCTCCACATCTCCACAGAACAGATTGGGCCCCTTTACAATCGTACTTGAGTAGCCTATTACTAAAAAAGAACCAACTCTCGGCATCTCAGAGGAAGAGGCTCACCTTCGATTGACTCACTGAGTTGTAGCACACCTTTGTAAGAATAAGCGTTCCGCAGCATTCGATTTATACTTTAACTTTAACATTAGGATTTTTTCTTGGTGTACGAACCCACGAACAAACGAACTCCCCTTTCCTCTCCTTATAGTCGATCCTTCGTTTCTTATCTCGTTTCTACTACTACACTCGATCCATTTCCTTTGGTAGACATCACAAAGAGGGGGACCCCACTTATTCGAATTCCCAACCCCAAAAGCCGTCCAGGTTCAAATCAAGCATTCACGCACCTCTCGAGACAAGCCTAACCTAACCGAACTCCTGGTTTTGGTGTATGCTAGGGCAGCGCGGGCCTAGCTCCCTCCTGGGGTGCCTGGTGATGCCCAAAGCTCAGACTATACTCCAATAATCACTTACTTTTTGTATTCTTTTATTAATGCTGCTTTGCTTACTTCTTCTTGTATGAATTACTCGAAGAGGAAGGAATGAAATAGCTTGTTAGAAGCTTTGGAACGTAGGAGCTTAGTGTTCAACTAAGGATAAGCAGTTCTTTCTGTAGGAGAGAATGCCACTAGATCAAAGAGTTTCATTGATGCCAAAAAGCGGGCTTTCCTCAAACGATTGGAACTAAAGTCTCCTCGCCGAAGGAAAAGAAGAGTCAGTCCAAAATCCCATGAAACTTCCTCAACTGGGAGTTAGCAGGAGTCACTGTTTAGAAAGATAGCTGTCATTGAGACCGCTAAAGAATCGGATCTTTTGAAATCGAAGGGCTTTTGTTCAATCATCGGCTTCAACTCCTTCTTTTGGGCTTAGGTACTCCGCTCGATTCACTTTCCTTCGACCGCTCAACATGGTCATATACCAATTCGGTTTATATGCTGGAATGAATCGTCTTCTTTCGCTCTTGCTTCAATAGACCGAAGACTAAACGGATTCCTTTCAAGTTTGTCTTGACCTCTTCTTCGAAACCTCGCTTACGTTTAACTTCCCTTCACCGAAATCAGAGACCTCATAGGGTACTACGGGCTTAGACTCTCTAAGATATCCATCACTAAACTAAACAAAGTAGCAAAAATCATAAGAGAAGAAAGTTACTTTGAATCGCTCGATAGACCTACTTTCTTCCTTCCTGTCCCGCTACCTTCTAATTCAACTATCCACTATATCTGTCTGTTCTTAATATATCTTAGTTATTCTGGGTTGCTTCCTCAAGCAACTCTTCTTCCTCTCCTATCTTTATCGATTAATAAATAACCTCGGATTACCAACTCGATAGTAGAGCGAGTGGGCTCTCACCTCCAAAAGACCCTTCCTTAAAGTCCTCTCTTAAAGCATCAAAAGACGATTACCAGTGGTCTCAGCTAACTAACGACTTTCCTCTTTTCCTCAATCCTCTTCTGGGCATATTCTACTAGGGGAATTGGCTTCATTCCTTCGCCAACCGCATCCGGTTACGGGCGTAGACACTGAAAGAAGAAACTAAATAACTCATCTTTTATGAAAGGAGCTGGATAGCTTCGGCATAAAACATGTAATTTCGTATATATGACCTAGGGAAAGTTTTTTAAAGTTAGCGACTCATAGTACTATGCTATTTGAAGTGCCCCATGCTAGTAATGAACCTGGTAATATAAATATGCTCAAGCAACCCCGGTAGCTAAAGCTAAGGCTTCCTAGCCGCTACTAAGATGCGTTTTTAAGGACTTAAAGAATGACAATGATAGGACTCGGTGAAATACCAATCCGATAGATAGAGATCTCTCTTATTATTTATAGGCAAGTCCGCGCAATGGTAGTAAGAAAGCGGATAATCAAGGTCTTAGTCTAGCTGTCCTAACAGAAGTCTATTCTTCTATCCTTGCGGTGTGGTAAGTAAGTATTGTATAGCTAGGTTGGGGTCTATGCCTAGGACCATCATTGTCCGCACCTTTTATTCATATCAGGTTCCATCCTCTCGTTCCGGCTATCCATATTCTTTTAGTTAAACAGCTTTTATGCGACACAGGGCTTCTTTCCCGACTACTTAGCCCTATACCACCATCTCTACTCAAACCCATCTCTAGGCGCCAAAGAATATTTAAGTATCCCTTTCATACTATGGTTACTAGACTCAAGGATGTCTCTTCGCAGGTGGCACACACTATACTCAAAGGCTTGGACTACCCTTCCTTTCCCTTCCTTGCTTGCGCGTAGTATGCCCAAAAGGGCAAGGAGTCTTTCTGTCTAGGTTCCGCTTAAGAAGGCGAATCCATAATGAATGCGGCTGGATATTTTTATTTCCCAGCTCTAATGACCTGAGGGTATCAATTGTAATAGAGAGAAGGGAGACTTTCCTCGCCTCGATAAGTCTTCTTTGGAATGCTTTCAAAGGCGTAACTAAGAGCGAAAGGCTCAAAGCGATGACTTTCCGTAGCTGACATAGCAGTTGATTCGCTAGTATTCGACTTTCGATCGAGAAGGCTTCACTTTCCTAAAGTGGAAAACGAATAAGTAGTGGAAGAAAGCTTTTCTGAGACTTTTTCCAGATATACTAGTATAGACACATAAGCGTAAACATATAAAGCATACGACCATCGTAGCCCCGGGTGGAGACCTCGAAGGCCATAGAGGCGGTAAGGCGGCTAAGAATCAGAAAAGGAGCTTTTAGCGCTTAAGGAAATAGAAAGACGTCAAAGAAAGAAGCAAGGAGAGCTATTGGCCACTTGACCGATAGGCCTTTAGAGGAGATAGAGTTGTCAGAGCCCATATAGGAATGGATCCCTTCGCATCGGATGCCATATGTATGGCCTCGCTCGCTTTCAATCAACAACTAGAACCAGCTCGGGTTTCTCTTCAGTTGGCATCCTTTGCTCCATTCCTCCCTTTGCATAAGCACTTGGTTCACCAATCGGCAGGCCAGCATCTCTATCAGAGAAAGAGGGAGTGGGACCGGAAGGAGATCTCTGCCGCCTACAATTCCATTGAGACTGGAAGGAGATTTGGAGTGAAAAACACATAGGAAGAAGCCACATGAAGTGTTTAGTTTGTAGTTTTGAAGGCCCATTGGAATAGGATCACTTGCCCAAACATTGCCCCCAAGGATTATAGTCATTCCTCATTTGCATTTCCATTGATCCAAAATGGCACTTCGTTCCAAGGGTTGGAGCATGAGGATCCTAGCGCCCATGTCAAAATATTCTTGAACCTATGTAATACCTTCAAGCTTAGGGGGGTACCTCAAGATGCCGTGAGACGACTCTTGTTCCCTTTATCTCTAAGAGGAGCAGCTATGCATTGGTACGATGCCATAAGGGGGTCTTCAATAAGCACATTTGAGGAGTTGAGGCGCTGTGACCAAGTTCCTCCTCAAAAGCTGGAGCGCTTGAGAATGGAGATTCACGGGTTTCGGCAACATGAGGGAGAAAGCTTCAATGGGGCTTGGGAGCGATTCAAAGACTTGCTAAGGAAATGTCCCAATCCTTTGATGGTTAAAGGGCACGAGCTGCAGATTTTTTATAAGGGCCTCACTAAGGAGTCTCAAAACAACCTCAATGTGAGTGCAGGGGGTTCGTTGAAGGGAAACCCCATAGAAGCAGTCGGGGAGTTATTCCAACGAGTGGCTGAAAATGAGTGCTTATGGATGCACGATAGCAGGAATTCTCCATGGAAGCAAGATGAATATTGGGAGTTGGAGCACCTATGGATATGGAAGCACAAGAGGTTACTCCCGTTTGTCACGTAAATTCATGGGGGGACCAAGCCAATGTTACATTTGAGCCAAATTGGGATATACATCAAAGTGACCACTCTACGGAGCAATGTGGGATGCCATTTGG